CTTTTACTACCAAAAAGTAATGTGCCGGACACCATTACATCAAAATAATTAGCCTACGAGAGTAGATTCATTGTAGGTGTGCCAGGAAACGGGAATACGGGGGGTGTACTCGATGTTACTATTACTGAAAAATAAAAGGCCTTCCTTGACGACAATGGAATGTCATATTATACCAGAAAACATTATTACACCTATAATACTAATTAGCGAACCTGAAGAACTTACGATATTTCAGGCAGCTATAGAGTCAGGGTAATCTGAGTACCGACGAGGCATTCCCTGGAGGCCTAAGAAGTGTTGAGGGAAGAAAGTGAGGTTGACACCGATGAACATAATCAAGAAATGTGTTTTAAGATTAATTTCAGGGATGGTGACACCGGTAAAAATGGGATACCAAAAGGAAACACCAGCAAAGATGGCAAAGACGGCACCCATAGAAAGGACGTAATGGAAGTGGGCGACGACATAGTAAGTGTCGTGGAGGGAGATGTCGAGGGAAGAATTGGAGAGGATAATACCAGTGAGACCACCGATAGTAAAAAGGAAAAGGAAGCCTACAACCCATAATATGGTAGACATCAAAGGATAAGTGATACCATAAAGGGTGGCTATCCAAGAAAAAATTTTAATGCCGGTCGGGATAGCGATTACCATAGTGGCGGAAGTAAAGTAGGCACGAGTATCGACATCCATACCCACGGTAAATATATGGTGGGCTCAGACAACAAACCCTAAAGCAGCAATAGCCCTTATAGCGTAAATTATACCCACGGTACCGAAAGCGTTTATTTTACCGGAATGATGGATGATAATTTGTGAAATTATACCAAAACCGGGGAGAATTAGAATATAAACTTCAGGATGACCAAAAAATCAAAAGAGGTGCTGATATAAAATAGGATCACCACCACCAGCGGGATCAAAGAAAGAAGTATTGAAGTTACGATCAGTCAAAAGTATAGTAATGGCACCAGCAAGGACAGGAAGTGAAAGAAGAAGGAGGATAGCGGTCAGAAGGACAGACCAGGCAAAAAGAGGGAGATATTCCATTGAAAGACCGACAGAACGTATGTTATAAATAGTTGTGATGAAATTGGCGCTGCCTAAAATACTACTAATCCCTGCGAGATGGAGAGAAAAAATTCCTAAATCAACCGCAGCACCGGGATGCCCTATAGTAGAGAGGGGAGGGTATACAGTTCAACCGGTACCAACCCCACTTTCAACAAGCCCCGAAGCCAGAAGGAGAGAAAGAGCAGGAGGGAGGAGTCAAAAGCTTATATTATTTATGCGAGGAAAGGCCATATCGGGGGCCATCACCATTAAGGGGATTAACCAGTTGCCGAAGCCCCCCATCATAGTAGGCATCACAAAAAAGAAGATTATGATGAAAGCGTGAGCGGTGACGATGACGTTATAAAGTTGATCATCACCAAGAAGGGACCCAGAATTACCTAACTCTAAGCGAATAAGAGAAGATAAAGCCGTACCTAAAAAAGCAGATCAAATACCGAAGAGAAAATAAATACTGCCAATATCTTTGTGGTTAGTAGAAAATATTCAACGATACATCTTTTTTTTACAAAAAAAATATTTTTAATAAACTATTGTTGGCAGAATTAGAAGTTCCTTTTTCTCGACAAGAAAATATTAATTATAACTTGAGAGGTCAATTTCTTTTTTTTCCTTTCGTACTAAAAAAAAATTATCTTTTAAAAGATTAAAACCAACCTGGCTCCCGCCGGTTTGAACTCAAATCACGTAAAAGAAAAAAGACGAACAGTCTTAAAGCTCTCTCATTTATAAGAGTAGTCTTTTAGTTCAACATCGAGGTCATACTCTTCTTTAATATAAATAAAGAATATTATGCTGTTATCCCTAAAGTAGCTTATTACTATAGTGGAAGAAAAACAGTTAAAATTTATGTTGCCCCAACAAAAAAAACAGTTTTTAGGGTCTTTTTGTCTTTTAATTTTGTCAAGGTATTTTCACTTTGAATAAACTTCTGTTGATATAATCATAAGTATATATCGTGTATCCATTCAAACGATCCACTAATTAGGTGGCTATTAATTATGCTACTTTATAATCCTTTATGGGCAGGATTTACTTTTAAGGAAAAAGAAATGTTTTTGATAAACAGGCGAAGAATAATGACTGAGTGAGAATATATCAATTTTTTTGTGTGAAAATAATGAAAGGAGCTTAGAAGATTTTTGAAAAGGAAATAGTCTGAAAAAGACTAGGATTTGAGAAAGAAAATTTTAATCTACCTATCAGCAGAAAAATACGTAAGATATATACATAAAAAGCTCCGACACCAGTTTTTTTTGTTCGAGGTAACTTATAGGAAAATATTTCTCTATACAACGAGATTTTGAAATTACAAAAAAACGGTCTTCCACCCGTTATACAAAAAGGAAAAAAATCCTTGGCTGAATTAAAGATTTACAATCACTTAACAGGTCTTTAATTTTTTCAGAATTATGTTATATATAACTATAAATGCTAATTATCCTTGTAGTAATCTTTACTAGAAGGATCAAGAGTTGTAGTTAGATATTGATAAGATCAAGGCTTATTGTCAAGAAAATCACGCCGCATGGAGGAAATGTCTCTTGAGAGAAGGTCTCAAGAATAATCAGGACCAATAAACTTAAGATCGGGGAGCTCAACGGGGTCACCGTCGAAAATAAAGGGAATGGTTATGAAAGCGAACAGAGTAAGTTCATATTCCTCTTCATCAATATTTACATGGGTAATTCACTTGAAAAAGAAATTAGGAATAGATCAATTTTAGGACTAGATTCAAAAAGGAGAACTTCAAGGATTTTCCAATCCCGGGGGTTTTTTTTGTAAAGTTGAACAATATAACCAGCTTCACTAATAGTAATAATAATTATACGATAGTGCTTACGCTCATTCTTTTTCTTTTTAAACGGTAAGTCGAAGTATATCGTGACAAATGGAGAATGATGTTTATTACACGGATATAATGTCCAACATATATCTTTTACACAGATAAGAGTGATTCAAGACATTATTGTCATTTATGAAATATCCTTATTTCTATGGATATTAACGCCAAATTTCTGAAGGAAAATACGGGAGATCTGGGAAAGGCATATATTCTATATTTGATTTTATGCGTATTATGGGAACCGTATTGACTGGATGAAAGTAGGGGGAGTTATTCTCTTTATCCTTGCGTTAATCCTAACACCGGCAAGAGTCGCCTATGCCATAGACCCAGAGACGGCAGCTAGAATCTCACCGATGCCACGTAAATATGACCGGCCTCTAACGCGGTTCGGGCCATTACGGGGGGTCCCTAGTTACAAATTTACTGATTATGTAGTGCCTCACCAGCCTCTTCGGTTACCCGATGCGGGATTAGAGCCACAGAATTTTCTAATGTACCCTAGAAGACTATTGGATAAAAAATTTAAGTTTTTGGAAAAAGGTTTCTGCCAAAAAATGTATGGCAGAGATGTCACTTTCAGAACTGCGGCCAAAGAATGAGTTGTCCATTATCGCCACAAAATAAATAATGAAAGCTACCATAACATAATTAAATCAATTGAGGCCAATCCATCAATGTATTCACCCGGGTTTCGTGGAATTCAACAAAGTTGAAACCTCGATAGAGAATATACTATTGAAGACTTTTGTGAAGTTATAAAACATGTTACAGGAAATACGAAACTCAGGAACCATAGTACCTACTATCCCCCTGAGCAGCGTTGACGGCAATATGCGAAATAAGGTGTGGAGAATTATTTTGGTTTTGAGAAGAATATTTATAGTGGTAGAGAGGCCTATTAGAAGGGGGTTATTATTAGTAATAATACTGGTGAATATAAGAATTTTACTAAGAATAAAAAATGGTTTTATGGGAATAGTATTGTTTATTGTTTATGTTGGGGGTATTATAGTATTGTTTACATATTGCCTAATAATGAGGCCTCTGCAGTTCTTTAATAAAAAAAAATACTATGGGACTATGTTTGTGTTAATAGGAATGTTAACATGGATGAGGGGGGATAGTAGTGGATTGTATGAATTTTATTATCTTGGAGGGTTGGTTTTAATGATAGGAGTACTTCTATTTATTGCTATAATAAGAGTAGTAGAGATAATTGATATATCGAGGGGAGCATTACGAGTAGAATAAAACGTTTGTAGAGTTTTGATGCGATTACGACATAAAAATGAGATAATAAAAATTGTTAATGGAACACTGGTCGATTTACCGAGACCGGTTAATTTGTCAATATGGTGGAATTTTGGGAGACTGCTGGGGTTAGTGTTAGTACTCCAGTTAGTGAGAGGAATTTTTTTGGCGATACATTATACAGCGGATGTAAGTTTAGCTTTTGGAACTGTGAGGCATATTTTCCGAGACGTTAACTCAGGTTGGATTTTACGTTCACTCCATGCCAACGGTGCTTCCTTTTTTTTTATCTGTATATATAGCCATATCGGACGGGGATTATACTATGGGAGGTATATATATGTGAAAACATGAATCACGGGAGTCGCATTGATAGGATTGGTAATAGCGGCAGCGTTTTTGGGGTATGTACTTCCATGGGGCCAGATGAGATTTTGAGGAGCAACAGTAATTACAAATCTTTTTTCGGCGTTTCCATATTTTGGGAGGAGCTTGGTGACGTGGTTGTGAGGGGGGTTTTCAGTAGATAATGCGACGTTGACACGATTCTTTACTTTTCATTTTTTAGTGCCTTTCGTGGTAACAGCTATGGCAGGGCTCCACATCTTTTTTCTGCATAGAACAGGGAGAAATAACCCCTTGGGGTTGAGATCAGAACCAGAGAAGATTCCCTTTCATTGATATTATTCAGTGAAAGATGTGGTAGGGTTCGTGCTTATACTTCTAGCATTATTTATGTTAGTGATATTTAGCCCAAATTATCTAGGAGAACCAGACAACTTTATTCCGGCAAACCCTTTAGTGACGCCGGCACATATCGTACCAGAGTGATATTTCCTTTTTGCTTATGCAATTTTACGATCAATCCCAAATAAATTGGGGGGGGTGGTAGGATTATTTGGATCGATTTTAGTACTACTTACCTTACCTTTACTACATGTTAATTATATAAAAGGAACTACATTTTATCCAATCTTAAAGGTAGCTTTTTGGATTTTTTGTTTGACGTTTGGCATGTTAACCTTGGGGGGGGGTTGACCGGTGGAAGAGCCTTATGTACAGGTGAGCCAGTTTTTCTCGGTATTATATTTTTTTTACTTTTTAGTAAGAAGGGTTATTCGAGGAATTTGAGATCGTAGAATTAATTAATTTCGGCTTGGTTTGGGGATTTTCTTTGCATGAGTGATTTTATATAGTATAAGTATAGTGATGGTTTTTTTGGGAATAATAAAAAAAAAGAATAGAGTGTTGAGAGTTTTGTTAAATCTGGAATGTCTTGTATTACTTATGTTCATGTGGTTTGCCATAAAACATGAAATGTTCTTTTCTCCACTATTCCTAAGAGTAGGGGCTTGTGAAGCGGCCGTGGGGTTAAGAGTTTTGGTTAGAATAAACCGTGATAAGGGAAGAATACATTTATTTGAGTGTGGTATTTAATTATGTATGAATGTTTTGTCTTATTATAGTAAGGGTGCAGGGAAGAGCGTTGGTGCAGTTAAGGAACTGAAATTTCATTCTGTTAATAGATGATTGAAGAAAAAAATTTCTTATTCTTCTAATAGTAATTTCGTCGAGAGTGTTACTTTGGTCATATTATTATATAAGAGAAGAAGAAAATTATAGGCGGTTTGTGGGAATGGTTATTATTTTTATTTTTTGTATGTTAATGTTAATCGTAGGAGGATCTCTAGTAATAGCTTTGGTTGGATGGGATGGATTGGGAGCCACCTCGTTTTTGTTGGTTATTTATTATAAAAATCGAAAAAGATTGGGCTCAGGGATGATCACAGCTCTTACAAATCGGTTGGGAGATTGTTTTTTTTTAACAATGTTGGGGCTCTTTATGAAGGAAAGGAGGAGAATATATTGATGGGTGGTATTGGTCTTGTTGATCTCGATAACAAAAAGGGCACAAATACCATTTTCTGCGTGGTTTCCGTCGGCAATGGCGGCGCCTACACCGGTTAGGGCATTGGTACACTCGTCCACATTGGTCACAGCGGGGGTCTACTTGATGTTACGGTTTAATTCTTTTTCCTTTGAATGAATACTCTTGTTAGGAAGGATAACTATATTCATAGCAGGGGCGGCGGCTTGTGTGGAAATAGACGTCAAAAAAATTGTTGCGTTGTCAACCCTCTCACAGTTAGGGGTAATGATAGTGGCGTTGAGGATTTATCAAAAAGAGATATGTTTTTTTCATTTAATGGTACATGCGATATTCAAAGCTTTACTCTTCATAAGAGTGGGGGTAGCAATTCATTCTTTTTATGGGGGCCAAGAATTTCGTTCTTTTAATAACCTAAGAAAGATGGTTATTCTGCCAATAAGAATAATAGTAGTAGCAAATATAGCTCTTATAGGAGTCCCATTCATGGCAGGATTCTTTAGAAAAGATATAATTATAGAAAGGTTTTACTCTTCGTATAGAAGTTATACGATGGGTGTTCTTTTTTTGATGGGAGTGGGATTGACGTCCGCGTATAGGGTTAAAATAATAAGTTTGGTAGGATACAGGAATAGAAGAACGTTACCGGTTAGAAATAAGGTGGGGGGAATAACATGAACAACAAAAATCCCGTTGTTAATATTAGGTGGTATATCGGTAATGAGAGGATTTGTCCTAAGGCAAGAGCTAAGAATAAGGGTAGTAATGTTAACAAGAGACAAACTAATACCAGCGGGAATAATCTTAGGAGGGGCACTAATAGGTTTCCTGGTAAGAAAAAGAAAGAGATTAAGATCGATGGCAATATTGGTACCTGCATATCAAAAAATAAGAAGAATAAGAAAGTGGGGTGAAAATATTGTGAAAGGAGAAAAGGAATTTATTGAAATAGGGCCTATTATAATAAGAGGGATGCAACGAATTAGTTTAAGATTCCACCCCATAGTAGCGGTGGGGATTATAAGGTTGTTTTTACTTTTCTAAGAGAAAAAAGAAGTCTTGAAAATGGAGTGTGAGATTATTAAGTTTACCATGTATAGCTGTAGTGACGTTAACAATAAAAAAAAGATTAATGGAGGTTAGATTAATTGTAATAAGGTTTTGGTTATTTCAACATGTGGTGGTTATAGAAAAAATAAAAAGAGGAGGAATGTACTCTACAATATGCATCGCTTTGTTGGTGGTTGTGGTAAGATTTTTTCTAACGAATAAGACTTTGTCTTTTTATATCTTATTTGAGCTAAGACTAATTCCAACTCTGATAATAATTTTTTTTTTTGGCTATCAACCAGAAAAGATACAAGCGAGGATATATCTTTTGGTCTACACTGTTTTAGCGTCACTCCCACTCTTACTCATTTTTTGTAGAAATAGAAAATACCTTTTGTTTATGAGCCATATAAGACATAGCTGATACGTCATGGCGTTAACATTGGGGTTTATAGTGAAGACGCCTTTATACCTTGTTCATGTTTGACTACCTAAGGCACATGTAGAGGCACCCGTGGGGGGGTCTATGGTGTTGGCAGGAGTTTTATTAAAATTAGGGAGGTACGGGCTAATACTAATATGTCCGACTGTAAAAAACGAGTTATTGATGGTGTATGTGTATCTGTCACTTTTGGGAGCTATTTTTTGTTCATATATGTGTTTACTGAGATATGATATAAAAAGTTTAATTGCGTACAGGTCGGTAGTCCATATAGGGGTAGTAACTATGGGGGTAGTTAGAGGGTTTGAGATGGGATATAAGAGCGCATTAATAATAGTTATTGCACATGGGGTCTGTTCACCGTTCCTATTCGGGTGAGGGTATAGACTATATTTGTCATCGCACAGGCGGGTAATCACCGTGAATAAAGGGCAAATAAGGGACCCAAAGATAGTGTTTATCGGATTTATGTTGTTAGCGATTAATATGGGAGTACCCCCTTTCTTGAATTTATGAAGGGAAATTATTATGTTTATTGTTACGAGGGAGATATGGAAAATATCGCTAGGATGATTGATAGTGGCAGCTTTTATGAATATGTTATATAATATATTTTTATATGTTAGAGTAGGACAAAGAAAAGAATCGAATGGAAAAAGAATGGTGAGAAATATGTGACCTTTTTTAAGATCCATATCCAGGTCCCTTGTCCTTGTCCTTGTCCTGTAAAGAGAGAAGAAAATTTGAAGTTGCAGAAGACTTAAACTCCCAAAGTTTATATTACAGGTAACTTAAGGAAAAAGGAAGAAGGAATGAAGAAGAGATAAAAAAAAAGAGGGCAAAAAATGCAATTTCCATTACATTTACTTTGTTACGACTTTCTCCAGTTTTGGTGGAGGTGACGGGCGATAAGAACAAAAAAGAAGAGGAATCGTATTAACTATAACTACAAAACAATCCTTAGTCTTTCAATTAAAACCTTCTTGAGCATTAAGGCTTGTTAGGGAGAGAAATTTATTTTCACTCGTGCAGCAATACACTACTTTTAAAGGATAATAGAGCGGGTTATCTTTTGGTCAAAAGCCTTGTTTTTCTTTTTCTGCCATGTTTTTTAAGTTTTTAAATGCTTAAGGAGTATATTTAATCTACAAAGGTATCTAATCTTTTTCGAGAGGTTAAAGTTAAACGCCACAAGATATTAACTCAAGGAGAATAGAAATAAACGTATAGTTAAAATAAGATTACGTTTAACCGCGGATGCTGGCACGTAATTACCCTCTTATAATAATTAGCCGAAAGTAATAAAATTTATAATCTGGTGAGAAGAACCATGGTTTTTACAGGTTAAATTTTTGACGTCAAAACAAAAATTTTTGGATAAAAATCTTTTTTGAGGTATGAACTCAATAGCTTAACATAGCTTACAAAAATATTCATATCCTCATCAGTAGATACAAAGAAAAAGAAAAAGTCATACTACATCAACAAAGTGTCAGTATCAAGCGCTAGCTTCAAAACCGAAATGGTGATCATTATTGAAGTGATAACAGTGATGACGGAAGAGTATTACAGCAATAAAGGTCGTACCGATTAAAACGTGAAGGCCGTGGAAACCCGTAGCGACGAAAAAAGTTCTTCCGTAGACACTATCAGCTAGTGTAAAGGGGGCGAAGACATATTCAAGATATTGCACAAGGGAGAAATAAATCCCTAAGAGAACGGTGAGTCACATACTCATGACGCATTCTAACCATGAAGAATTAATTAAAGCCATATGGGCCCAAGTGATGGAGCAACCACTGCTTAAAAGAATTATAGTGTTTAGGAGAGGTACCTCGAGAGGGTTGAGGGCGGAGATCCCGATAGGAGGCCAAGAGGAACCGAGCTCGAGGGAAGGGTGAAGCGAAGCATGGAAAAATGCTCAAAAAAAGGCTAAAAAAAAAAAAGCTTCAGAGGAAATAAATAAAAGTATGCCGAGGACGTATCCCCTTCTCGACTTTTTCAGAGGGCTTTCCTTGAAAGGGGGCTTCCCGAGTAACGCCGCGCCATCATTGAAATATGGGGGAGGGAGTATGAGGGAAAAACCAATAAAGATAAAAGAATTATCGTATTTGTGTTTTCATGAAGCTAACCCAGTAACAGTGAATAGAGATGATAAAGAGCCTGTTAGAGGTCATGGCCTGAAATCAACAATATGAAAAGGGTGTTTTGTCATGAATCCCGCCACAAGGGATTACTGATACTATCATTGGAAGTAAAATGTTTTAAACTATGCCAACTAAGAGCGAAAAGAGAGTGAGAAAAGAAAGTTTGTCTTTAGAGAAAGATTTGTTGAGGAGCAAGCGAGAATACCTGGAAAGGGCGATGCCACTAGCAGAAAGAAAAAGAAAAGCCTTTTTTTTTGAGAGGGAGAGGATAGCTTTAACTTTAATAATGAAACCGGAAAAAGGGGGAAGGCCTGCAACGTTCAACATACTAAAAAAAAAATTAAGAGAAGAAGAATATAGATAAAAAATTACCGGGGCGAGGATAATAAAATAAATAAATATATAAATTTTTAAAAAAGAGGGAGGAATAATAAACATTCAACCTATCTGAGAAACCCCTGAAAAGATTATAACTATAAGAGGAGAACTTAAAGACAGTATTATAATAGAGCCTAGGAATAAGTTGGAAAGGGAAACCATATCTTTGGAAAGAGGGAGGGAAGACAAAAGAAAAAGAGGAGCCATCTTTTGAAAAGATATAATTAAAAACAAGCCCAGGGGGGAGAGGCGAGGAATCACAATCACAAGCCAAAAATGAAGTGGGGCGGCACCTAATTTTAAGACCAACGCCAAAATGATTAGATTAAGGAAGGAAAATTTCGATTCAGATAAAAAAGAAGCCCCAAGGATAAGAAGGGAGCCAAGACTTTGAAGAATAAAGTATAACATGGCTTGTTTTTTGGCTTCTTTGAGGAAACAGGCTAAAAAACATATTATATTGAGCTCGAAACCTAATCAGATGATAGGCCAGTGGGAGGAGGAAAGAATAATAATAAGACCCATAAAAATCCCCAAAAACATTGCTTCAACGAAAATGAAGCTGAAGATCTGTAATTAAAAGCTACATGCGAGAAGCTATACTATCCAGGTTAAACCCCCGAAAGCCCATTCATAAAAGGTGCCGAGGGCCAAAACGACAATAAAAGAAAAAACTGAGAAAGAGGAAAAAATTATGGGGAGAAGAAGAGCTACTTCAACATCGAACACTAAAAAGATTACGACAATGAGGAAAAATTTTAAGCAGAAAGGTAAGCGAGAAATATTGTTAGGATCAAATCCACATTCGAAGGGGGAGGCTTTTTCTTTATCGAGCAAGACTTTATAGTTAAGAAGGATAAGGAAGGTTAAAAAAAAGGTAATCAATAAAGAAAAAAAAATGTAAAGGGAGACGTAAAAAATCTTAGCCTTATAAAATAAAACTTTCAAAGTTTTGAAATAGCTAAATATTGTGGTGATAAGTAAAAGAATGATAAGAGATATAGGGAGAAAAGATTTTCAGGCGAGATATATCAATTGGTCATAGCGGAAGCGGGGGAGAGAGCCACGAGATCAGATAAAGAAAAAACTTATAAAAAGAGAAAACAAAACTAGTCCAGAAAAGGAAGTTATAAGGAAGAGAGCAGAAACTAACAGGGATATAAATATAATGGAAGAGTATTCTGCCAAAAAAATTATAACAAAAAGAACGGAACTAAACTCTGTGTTAAACCCTCTTACCAATTCACTTTCTCCCTCGGCCAAATCAAAAGGTCTGCGATTGGTTTCAGCAAGAAGAGAGACAGAGAAGACAAGAAAGAGAGGAAAAAGAAAAAGAATTATGGGGATCTGTCTTTGTTGGGAAGGGTCGTATAACACAAAAAGCATTACGGAAAGTATAACAATCCTCATCCTAACTTCGTAACTGATGGTTTGGGCGGCGGCTCGAATGGCCCCGAGAAGAGAGTACTTACTGTTAGAGGTTCACCCCGCGGCGAGGGTGCCATACACACCGAAGGAGGATACAGCAAGCACGAAAATAAGTATCAACTTATGAAAGGAAAGAGAAGCGAGAAGAGGATAAGTTACCCAGAGAGCTATAGGGATGAGTATGATAACGATACCCACGAACGAAAAATTATTAGAGAGGGAGGGGGAACTGAGTTCTTTAAGAAAAAGTTTAACAGCATCAGCGAAGGGCACCAAAAAAATCCCGGGTTTGTTAGGACCTTTGCGGAGGTGAATGTAACCTAAAACTTTTCGTTCTATTAAAGTAAAAAAGGCAACGGAAATGAGAACGAAGATTAGGACGATAATTGTGGACACCTTTAATTCTTAAAATTAATGTAAAATTTTATACTTAATTCCTAAAATTAACGTAAACAATTATACTACTAGAGAATACTGTCAAAAATTTTGCAGAAAGTAGAGGGACTATAAGCTTCAAGGGTGATAGGTATGAAGCTGTGATTTCTGCCACAAATTTCGCTACATTGACCGTAATAGAATCCCGGGCGGTCAATTGAGAAGAGGAGTTGATTAAGGCGACCAGGAATGGCATCGGCTTTGATCCCTATGGTTGGTAAAGTCCAAGAATGAAGGACATCGGCAGCGGTAACGAGTACACGAATGTGGGCTCAGGTGGGAAGAATGAGACGGTGGTCGGTGTCAATAAGACGATAGGAGGAATTAGTCATATAGGAATCGAATTCCAACGAATTAAAATCGTTATACTCATAAGACCAGTATCATTGATGCCCGATCGCTTTGAGGGAGAGAGAAGGGGCCCCATTTTCGTCTAGAAGATATAAAATGCGGATGGAAGGGAAACCGATGCCTAGAAGAATAACCCCGGGGAGGATAGTTCACATCCATTCAATGTTCTGTTGTTCATTAAAACTTCGATCAATAGGTTTTAATAAAAATAACTGTCATAAAAAAACAAAAGAGACTAAAGCGATGGAAGTGATGATTACCATAGCCCAGTCGTGAAAGTAGTGTAAGTTTTCTATTAAAGGACTGGAAGCATCGTGGAAATTAATTTTTTGGAACAT